ATAAAGACAGAATAAGCATTTTAAAGAATAGAGTGTTTTAGCACTTAACCCCTTTTTTCATGGATTCTGTTGTTCAAAAAAAGATTCGCAGAGAAGGAAGATATTTTTACCTAGTTTTAGTATTTAGTAGAATTCGTAGAATAGAACAGAACCGAAGTGTGTAAGAAGGGTTATATGTATTAACTATGGGCACTCTATATCTTCCTTTCTCTATATCTTCCTTTATAGAAGTTCTATTCGGAGCAACGCAGGTCGTGCTGTATCCAAATTTCTATTTTAGCTTCCATCTAATCAATGAAAAATTGACACACGATAAAGTCCTGCTAATTCCCTATAGCCATCATATGGATAAGATCCACCCAGATATATAATTTCTCTTAGAGGGTTTACATATACTCATAATTGCTATTATAATTGAAATTGAGAAGTCTTTTTGATTGAAAAGAATCAAGACTGATTGGTTATGTATATCTATCCATTTTTATTTTCTTATGTCATTAAGGAAACACGATTTTAGATTCAAATCCAAGAATCGTTCATGAATTCACAGCCAATAGTTAATGGTTCCAATTTTTTTGGAATTCAGAAAGGTATTAAAAGGTATTAAGGAAAAAAAGGGATTCAAGATAAAAATATAAAAAGGGGGAATATTTTCATCTATTTTGTATCGTTTTGGCGGCATGGCCGAGTGGTAAGGCGGGGGACTGCAAATCCTTTTTCCCCAGTTCAAATCCGGGTGTCGCCTGATCAACACAAGACTCAAAATTCCTTAGTCTCTTCTCTCTTCTACTGATATAACTCGACGAGTTATTCCCCAGGGGGAGGTGGCCCTTGAGACTTCTTTGATTTTAAACATCCGTAGAGGGCTGTAAATCCTTGACTCAAGGATTCACCAAAAGAAAGATTAGCGTAGTGTAAGGGAATCGGTAAGTCTTGATACCCCTTCTACTATTAATGTTAATGTAGTGTCTACTAACTAGGCCTTGAATTAGATTGGAGCTTTTTTTATATATTTTATATAAAAATATATAAAAGTGCAAAAATAAAAAATTTCTGTTTGGTAACCCTAGTCAAGAAAAGAATAGGCTATTTTACGATTGTTTCAAAGACACAATCAGGAGAGGGTAAGGATTAGATCAAATGGGAAATCGAGGTATGTGATAGATAGCGATCCGTCTGGACTCAATATTTTTTTCCTTTTCTTTAGCAAGGACAAAAAAAGAAACACTAGGTTTGATTATCCTAGACGTTCTATTAGTAACATTCCCTATGTTTCCCGATTCTACTAGAAATCATATTTAAGAATATGTGGGTTTATTGGATTAGTTAATCGATAGTGTTGGTCCAGAACACCCCCCCCCTTTTTTTTGACTCTGCACCAGTGATTCCACTATTATTAGTGAGCAATAATGGAATAATTCCTTCATATTCATAGAGATAGGGGACACAAATCACATGGATATAGTAAGTCTCGCTTGGGCTGCTTTAATGGTAGTCTTTACATTTTCCCTTTCACTCGTAGTATGGGGAAGAAGTGGACTCTAAGGGTACTACGAAATTGAGTTAGCTTTTTTAACTATCTAATACTAATAATGAAAAAGAAAAGATTCCTTTTATTAATATATGCCCAGAGCCTTTTTCCTTCGTTGATTTGATTTTCGATTGATCTGATCTATATTAAACCTCTATCTTTATAGAGTACATTTTGAGACATTAAATAACACTAAGAAAATAAATAGTATGGTAGAAAGAGTTATCTATTTCTTTCTACCATACTATCGGATCTCATAGAATACTGCTGATTCTAGTCCGCTCATTTCATTTAAGACGAAAAAGGGGAATCCTTACTAAGAACTCCGAAGTCAAGTTTCATTCAAATGAATTATTTTGACTGACTGTTTTTACATATATGATAAGTAAAAAAGCAGTAGGGACTAGAATGAACAGTGCAGTAGCAATAAATGCAAGAATATTTACTTCCATAATCTCATCTTTCTTTTTTTTTTTTTACTTCGCAATAACTCGGGATTTAATCCCATAGAGATGATAAATCTTACGCCTGTAAATTCAATGGGATGAATTAAATCTCGATGATGATAATGATATTGAATCGGCTCAATATCGTGAATAACTGAGCTATCAAATCGATTCATCGTCCAGAATTGAATAGTATAACATAGGAAGATCTTTTATCCATACCGAATCTTTCTAATCCAATCAAAAATTCCTTTATTTTGCGTTTTTTTTTCATTCTTTTCGATAAACTACCGCCTTCGGGGTACAATCATCTGATGAAGTATCATCTAACCTTCTTTCCATTTCCCTTCGATTCTTTGTTTGGATTTGTAACCAATGGAAATGGAAAGAAGGACGGAGTGAAGTTCGAAACTTCGTTTTTTTAATGATCTAATTTTCTTGGAAGACAAAGAAGTGTGATAAAGATGAGTCCCATTACAAAATACAAAAGATCTAATATTCCGGCAAATGCACTCTTTTTTCG